TTCGCTCAAGAAAGACTCCAGAAGATATTGATCGTAAATAAGAAGACTGTTTACGAAGAAAAAGAAATATATATTCGCATTCATATACATAAAAATTATGTAGGAACCAAAAGAATCTTTTCTTTATTTTTGAAAAGACGTAAAAGGATTTTTTTGAAGTAATGAGACTATTCAAATTATGATATTCGTGGAAAATAAATCGCAATAAATGCAAAGAAGGAACATCTTTGATCCAGCATTGAAGGATTTGAACCAAGATTTCCAGATGGATGGGATAGGGTATTAATAGATCCGACACATAATTTAAATGTGATAATTTATCCTCTAAAAAGGGAAATATTGAATGAATAGATCGTAAATTCTGATATTTTGGTATTCTTTTTTCTTCAAGGGAGGATACTAATCGCGACGAGAATGAAATTTCCAGAATGACTCCAAAACCTTCTGATACCATTTGAAAATAAAAATGATAAGAAAAAGAATTCTTGTGCAGCAAAAATCCATTTTGGTTAGAATCATTCACCGAAGAAATCAAATATTTCTGTTGATACATTCGAGTAATTAAACGTTTCACAAGTACCAAACTAGATTTATTGTCATAACCGAGAATTTCCACAGGTTCATAAAAAATCAAACTATTGAAGCTATGATAATGAGCAAGTGAGTAAATATACTCCTGAAGGAGTAGCGGATATAGGAAGTTTTGTTGCCAAAATCTCTCTTTTTTCAATCTAAATATCCTTGTAATTCTGCTATTTAAATACATTTCTACTTTAACCAAAAAAGAGAGGCATTTCTTGTGTTATGAAATGATACATAGTGCAATATGGTCAGAACGGCGTATGTGTGTATGTTATATATAGTCTATTTTTTTAGTCTATTTTTTATCTTATAGTAAAATACTCTTTATAACTTTATAAGAAAATAGTAGAACTTCTAACTAGAAGAAATTAGAATAATAAAGAATAATAGAATAAGAATATTATTCTTCTAATTATTCTAAAAGATAATTCTAATAATATAGTCTAGTATTATTATATACTATGCACTGTCTATACTTTTACTTTTTATATTTTAAATAATCTAAAATAAGATAGACTTTTTCTACTTTTTAAACTTTTATACTATACTGTGATTAAAAATCAGAAGAATAATCTAAGAAGTAAAAAATTATAGAATTCTAGAAAAGTAATAACAAAGAAAGAATATATACCCCGGAGACAAAGAGCCCAATCTACAGATCTTTTTATTTTCCCTTTCTATCTAATTTAATTTTCTTTTACTTGTTAATATAACTAGTAATATAGGAATAATAATAAAAGAAAGAAAATAACAATAAGAAAAAAGGGTAAAAATCTTTTATTTTCGCAACCCAATCACTCTTTTGACTTTGGAAATAAGAATTTTTTATCACTATACTCTTTCTTCTACACATCCGTCTACAATCAACAATAAAGAATAATTAGGATTAAGAAAAAAAAAGAATCAATGGTCTCACAAGAGACCCTTTTCCCACATCAGGCACTAATCTATTTTTAACGTATAATTAGTAATTTGATCGGGTAATCATTCAAATTAAGAAGGGAAGCTCGTTGCTTTTTTGTCTTACTCGAATTGGAGCCATAAGGCTCTATCCATTTATTCACTAGACCCAAAATACTTTACTGAACTTTAAAAATGTTCTAAAAAGAAAAATTCTTGTTCTATTTATATTATGAGTACTAAAATTTTTCTTTTTTTTTTCTATTAATATTTAATATTCTTTTTTTTTTAGATTTTTCTATTCTTTTTACGACATGCTCTTTTTTCCATTCATTACCTTTCAGGATCAGTCGCGGTCTTATAAACTATACCAATAGTCTAGACGAATTTCTTCATCCAAATGTGTAAAAGATCATAGTCGCAATTAAAAGCCGAGTACTCTACCATTGAGTTAGCAACCCGGATCAATATGAAGTGTAGATATGATCGAAAGAAAAAAAATTCAGCAAACTCATCCATTTTACTAAAATGAAGGAAAGAGACAATAGGGAATGGAGATAAAAAGATCTATTTATATACGATCAAATTCTATTTGTTTAATACGCCATTGTCAATATGAATGGACTTTTTATAAAACAAAATTCAATAAATTCTATGGAAATTTGTGTTGGATTAGCACAACATAAAGAATCAAACTTTGAGTGGAAAAAAATAAGGAATAAGAAAAAGGTATAGATAGAAAAATAGCGGCTTTCTTTAATCAAAAAAAGAAAGATACAATACAAATACAAGAAGAAAGATTACCCCCCTTGTTGGGGGGGTTCCACAAAAATAAGAAAAAGAAGAATAAAATAAGTATGAATAGAACAAGAAAAAAAGAAACTTTGAATTTTGAATAAAGAATTAAACAAAGATAGGTACTCTTTATCCTATATTTTTTTCTTCATGATTCTTGTTTTTCTTTTCTTTTTTTATCAAAAGAAATTCGAAATTCTTTAAAGAATTCTGTCTTGCTTAAAATATCATAAACAGTTTCTGTGGGTTGAGCACCTTTTTCAAGGAAATATAAGATAGCAGGAACATTTGAATAAGTTTGATTCTTTATCGGATCATAAAAACCCACTTTTCGAAGATCTCTTCCTTCTCTTCGGGATCGAACATCAATTGCAACGATTCGATAGATGGCTCATTGGGATAGATGTATATAAAAGATGCCCCCCTAGAAACGTATAGGAAGTTTTCTCCTCATACGGCTCAAGAAAAAATGATTCTAATTTCTAGAATTTCTATTTCTATCTATATAGATAGAAATAGAAAGGGATCTATAAAGAATTAGACTGAAATTTGAGCCTTTTTTTCCTTCTTTACAGAAAAAGAAATTTCATTTATACTCCTAACTCAAGTTGGGTATTTTTAAAAGAGTTCAAAAGGAAATCCTTAAAATTTCTTGAGCTGTCTCTAACCTCTTTTTTTGTCTATTTTCAGATCTATTTTTTTTTACTAATTCTGATCCAATTGTTGAGACAAGTTAAAAAAGTGTTTCCTTGTTCCGGAATTTGTTGTCTTTTCTTTGCGCTTTTTTAAATCATTAGGTTTAGACATTACTTCGGTGATCTTTACTCCCTTTCAAAAAGGCAGCAACATACCTTTTGTTTTTTCTATGGAAAAGTCTATGGAAAAGGGAAAAATCATTTTATTCCTTTGTGATACACTCTTGATCAAAACAGTTTTAAAATTTCGACAAATTTGGTTTTTTTTCATTTCAAACTTGTTCAATTTTGAACCTCTCCTTAATTTATATCTATAATTTAGATATTGATGATATTTTTACAAAGTTGATCTAACTTATTGATTGTCACTAACCCTAGATTATTACCCCGATAAAAGAATCAATTCTTTTTTTGCTCGAGCTCCATCATACGCTATACCTTATATATACCATATACCATTAGTATCTTTATTTAGCAACCTAAGATAAATTCAATCAGGTTCCTAGCAGAACAAATCATGTCGAGACAAGAGCATCTTTATTCGTATAGAAGATGGTGGATGTCAGAATCCACAGCCAATCATGTCCTTCAAGTCGCACGTTGCTTTCTACCACATCGTTTCAAACGAAGTTTTACCATAACATCCCTATAATTTTCTTTTAATTTGGAACCATATGCAATTGATTCAATATGGAATCATGAATAGTCATTGGCTGAACCGATACATAATAATCTACACTTATAGACTTCTATATTAAGTCTATACCCAGAAAGGATTTCACTTAAAATTACCTCCATATTTTCTCATATGAATAATATCACATATCACATAAAAAAAAATAAGTTTTAAGCAAACTTATTTACATCTTCAACAAATCTTTCAGGATTGTCCATCAGAAATTCTTTTTCTTAAAATAAAAAAGATTATAAACCTAAAAAAATCATTTGGCTTTACTTTCATTCAGATGAAAAAGAAATCCCCATGAATGGATAAAAGTTTTTATTTAACTAAATATTTCATTGAAATATTCATAAATATTCAATTATAGTCAATTAGAGAATAATAAGATATTCTCAATAAGAAAAATATACAAATAGACAATATATATTCTTATGTAATAATTTAAGAATTATGTATTTAATAATTATGTATTTATGTATGAATATATTCTAAATATAAATATATCTAAATATATCCTAATATATTCATATTTTCTCATTTTTTCTTTATATTTAATATTTATGAATATTAAATATAATTTTATGATTTGAATATTCTGATTTACTTTTTTTTTACCATCTCCAATTGAATCTGATTTTCATTTAATTTAAAACAGAGAGATAATTTGAGAATAAAGTTTCTTTGTTTTCATTATTATAATTATAAAGTATAAAAATTCTCGTGTAAGGTAAGATCAAAGATAAAATAAGAATCCTCGGATTCTGATCTTTTTGCATCCATCTCTCTCCATCATAAAAAAAACAAAGAATTGTTGAATTCAATTTTCAATTTCAATCGAGAAGAATTTTTCGTTTCTGATGCGAACGATCTGGGACGGAAGGATTCGAACCTCCGAGTAACGGGACCAAAACCCGTTGCCTTACCGCTTGGCCACGCCCCATTTATTTTTGGTCTAAGAAAAACTAAGATAAATATTTGTTATTCGTCAATAACCAACCTAAAGAAATATAGGACATGTTGCCGCTAGGATTCAACATAATAGATATAGAATCAAAAAGATTAATTGATCATTACTTAGAATTCAATTAAGATATTCTATGAAAATAGAATTCCTTGTATTATTATTTGATTGGATAATGTAAGGAAGGATTCTTGATTGGGGAGAAGTCAAAGAAAAATAATAATTTCTTTCTTTTATCTGCCTTTTTTATTTTCAATTTTCCCTCAGAAAAACAACTCAATCCAATCTGATAATTTATTCTTCAATTTAATTTGAATCTTTAACTTTAAGAACAAGAAAAGAATGTTTGTTATGCTTAATATCTTTTGTTTAATTTGTATCTGTCTTAATTCTACCCTTTATTCGAGTAGTTTTTTCTTCGCCAAATTGCCCGAGGCTTATGCCTTTTTCAATCCAATCATAGACGTTATGCCAATTATCCCTGTACTCTTTTTTCTCTTAGCCTTTGTTTGGCAAGCTGCTGTAAGTTTCCGATAAAAATTGAATCTCTAATCTCTATTCAATTCATAATTTATTTGATAAAAAAAAAGATGAGATTGTATTCTGAAAATCAATAAGATCATAAATAAGATTCAGATGAGTCTGGACATTAGGAACCCTCGATTCAAAAAGTCTGTTATTTTATATTGAAATTCAAATTGAATATTGAATAAGGGAAGGGGCGATGATCTTTTTCTTTTCTTTAAAAAGCTAAACAGCTTATTTCTTTTGTTATAATCTTTCCTTTATAAGATCCCATACCCCATAAAATTACTTAATTATAGATATGAATATGGCAATAAATTTTTGGTAACGAAAAAATACGAATCTTATTACACTTATTACATTAGAAAAAAATTCATAAAAATAAATTTCAAAAAAACTTCTTTTTTTTTTCATCTTTAGAGCGATAGTATGTGTCGTAAAATAGATGATCTATTTCCTTAAATTCCTTAAAAAAATGATCTTATCTTATCTTGGAGATTTGTAATGCTTACTCTTAAACTATTCGTTTACACAGTAGTAATATTCTTTGTTTCTCTATTCATCTTCGGATTCTTATCTAATGATCCGGGGCGTAATCCTGGGCGTGAAGAATAAAAAGAATAAAAAAAGAGATGAGATTCATTTTTACTTTCTTTTTTCATAGGTAAATGTATAAAGAGTAAATGTATAAAGAAAAGAAATGGAATAGATGTTAGATAAAGATAAAAGATTCATAAATAAAGAATAATCAAAAATTATTCCAATTATAAAATCTCAAGTGATCGGGGGGGGGGGTCGGAGAGAGAGGGATTTGAACCCTCGATACGAATAATTCATACAACGGATTAGCAATCCGACGCTTTAGTCCACTCAGCCATCTCTCCCCATTCAAAATTGGAAATTTATCATGTAATTTAACACATGAAGTCAAGATTAATAACAATTTTGATTTTACTTCAATGATTCAAAAAAAATTTCTCGAATAGAAAGAATACCTTACTTCTTTTATTTTGTATAAAACAAAAACTTCATTTCCCCGGCCTGGTTAAGTATAAGTACTGGCCGGGCCAGTACTTCTTTTGTTCCGACAAATAAAAATTTTTATTGAAACGAGAAGAATAATTTTCATTGCCATTCCTAATTATTAGAAATTATATAAGATTCTAATAGATAGATTATCTTAGAAATTATTGAAACTATTATTTCTATCTAACTATATCTAAATTAATAATTAATATATTCTATTTTCATTTTATATTATATAGATTTAATAGATTTAAAATTTACTAATTGAATCTTAGAGATTCTATTTCTATTCCCAGTATATTTAGTATATTCTAGTAAATTAGAGTTTAAATTAGAATATTGAATCTTTATAGTAAAAAATAGTAAAGGTGTTCTAGTACTCTTACTAGTACTATTAAGAGTATTTATAGTATATAGTATATACTAATATAGTACTAAGATTTTTCGTGTTTATTTTTTTTTTTCTTAATACTTCTTTCTTATTAATATTAAGACTTCTTAAGGGAATTATTATTATGAATATAATACTGAACTTCAATTTTCATTTAGAATGAAATTTGTTTTCCATTAATGAATTTCCTAATTTTATAAATTTTCTATTTAAGAATAAAAAAATATATCTGATAAGAGAAAGAATATCAAAAAAAAAAAAACACATATTTCTAAAATAATTAAAATAATACTATAAATCATTTACTTGTTCAAAGCAAAGGACAAGCTTGAAAGTTTTAGGCCCATTTTACCCAAATTCATAAAATCTAATGGTTCAAATGAAGAGAGGTTTCAAAAAATAAAATACTTATAACTTTAGTACACTATTTAAATTTGACTAAACTTTTTGCTATTTACCTATTCTTTTTTTTTTAAGTTTTCCCACGGTGGAACAAAATACGTGTTAATGCTGAAATTTTCATGATTATGATGCTATCTTGACTACATATAATTACTTTGTTGGACAAAAGTCCCATTTATATCCAATAATTAATATGTAGCGGGTATAGTTTAGTGGTAAAAGTGTGATTCGTTCTATTAACAACTTCAATAGTTAAGGGGTCTTTCCTTTTTTTTTTTTTCATATTTCATATTCCGATCAAAACTTTATTTCTTAAAAAGATTTAATACTTTATCCCTCAATAGCACATTTGAGGAAAAAATATACATTATCACGATTTCTATCCAAAAGACAATCATAATTTTCATAAAATAATTGTATTATGGAGTCGAGAAGCATAATTTTTTTTGATTGGTTCAATTTTTCCAATTAAATGAGTATGAATAAAAGATCTATGGATAATAGTACAAAACTTTCAATCGTAACTAAATCTTCAAATTTT